AATTCCCGGTATCTCGTAGAAAAAGAGTATAAATGAAAGGCTTTTTAGAATTTCATTTTTTATCATAGTTATAGATAATCATAATTACTAAAAATAATTTGGTTCTTTTTACAAACTTGATGTCGATTAATCCGCGAGTCTAGAAATTCATTTCGGACAATTGAACCTTCTCGAACTGTTTCTTTTTAAGAACCAAAAATACTTGTGCCAAAATAACAGATGCGAAGAAGAACAAAAGGCCTTGTACACGTAATGGATCTTGAAGTACTATTTCTGCATCTCCCTGACCAAATCCGCCCACATTAGGATTACTTGTCAATGGTTGATCCAATTTGATAGATTCACCTTCTGAAACAAGAATTTCTGGCCCCGGAGGGATAATATCAACCACTTGACGTCCATCCTCCGCTATGGTTATTTCGTATCCCCCCTTTTCTTTTCGTAGGATTTTGCTTACTATACCTGATGCTGTAGCATTATAAACTGTATTGTTACTCTTGCTCCCGTCAGGATAAATTTGGCCCCTTCCTCTGTTTCCGCCTACGTATATAGGATATTTTAAGAAGTGAATGTCTTTCTTAGTAGCGGGGTCGGGGGAAAGAATAGGAAAGGTGATTTCACTATATTTCTGACCAGGAACAGGGCCTATGACAAGAATATTTTTTTTGTTGGGGCGATAGCTCTGAAAAGACAGATTGCCCATCTTTTCTTTTATCTCGGGGGAAATACGATCGGGGGGCGCTAATTCAAAACCCTCTGGTAAAATAAGAACCGCCCCCACATTCAAACCCCCTTTTTTACCACTAGCAAGAACTTGTTTCACTTGCATATCATAAGGAATTCGAACAACTGCTTCAAATACAGTATCGGGAAGTACCGTTTGCGGTACCTCAATATCCACTGGTTTATTAGCTAAATGGCAATTGGCGCATACAATACGTCCAGTCGCTTCTCGTGGATTTTCATAACCCTGCTGTGCAAAAATGGGATATGCATTTGAAATGGATGTACGAGTTATTATATATATCATTAGCGATATGGAAATAGATCGAGTAATCTGTTCCTTTATCCAAGAAAAAGTATTTCTAGTTTGCATGGTCCAACCATTGATCCCGAAAATTTCTACAATAAATTGGGGTAGGTTACTAATGGAGTTTCCTATCCACGATTCTGTTATTTACTGGAATAAATTGACTGGATTAATATATAGGAATATAGGATGAATCCCCGGGATGGGTAGAAATCTAAAGCGATTTTCAATGCTTTGCTTATGTACAACTGCAAAGTAAGAAACATTCTAATTGGATTAGGTAGATAATTTTTCAGTCATTCATTGAATGATAAATCACTACAAGTGACGGAGATACGCGATTTAAATAACGGAAAATCCAATATTTTAAAATTGTATCTAGAATGACTGGAAAAGTGGAAACAAGGCCAGATATAATTTGCTCATTATGAACAAATCCAAAATCCTTGTAGACAAAGCCAATCAGCAGTTCCCAACCATGGGGCGAATGAAATCCGATACATAAATCAGTTAATAAAAGAAGAGAAAAAGCTTTTATTGTGTCACTTAAGTTATATAGGAATTCCTGAACCCAAGAGTTAAGAATAACAAGTTCTTTATTACCCAAAATAGAATAAACGCTTAGAATAATGAAACAGATTATATTTGTCGAGAAGTGCAAAATTGTATGAATACGACCCTCGTTGTGTATCTTGATTAATTGGATTGTTTCTTTGTGAATTCCTATACGAAGGTTTTGTAGATGTGTCTCCGAGTATTCCTTGATCATTTCCTCTAAGAAGAGGAGTTCCTCCAATTCTCTGAATTTTTCTAGAATACTCTTTTCTTCAATATCATTCAAAAAAATTTCGGATTGCCTAGTATTCCACCAATAAGTAACCCAAGATTCCATACTTTTTTGAAATGAGAGAGAAATCCACCAGGGCAAAAATACTATAGATGCAAGATATAAAAGAGGAGTGAATGCTTTCTTTTTTTCCATTTTTTCGTCTGTGAATTGTTAATGAACCCATCTAATTCGTCGACTCTATGTAATTGTGAAAATTGAGTGGCAAAAAACGACAGAAATTTGCTAGTTATTTTTTATTCTTATTATAAGAGATCCAATTTTTTGGTCATTAAGGAGCACAAAAAATATAAAAAGAAGCTTCAAAAAATTACAAGATATGATCTATCTGAAGTCTCAATTACAACAATTAAAAAGGGAGGGAATTTCCTTATTTCAAAATGGTTGATTATGAGATATTGGATTTGTTTCTTTTTGAATTGGGTTGTGTATATTTCGATACATATAAAAGATCCCCAAAAGAGTTTTTTTATACTTATTCCATATATGTCTGCTTTGACTCGAATGAATGTTTTGAAGAAACCTCAATTAAGTTATAAGTTATGGTATAGAAAAAGAGGATTCTTGCGTTTTTTGCTCTCCTGCTGAGAAAGCATTCATTTCTCGGCTTCATTTATTAAAAAACTTCAATTGGTACACGCAAGAAATAGGCCAATTCAGCAGCTTTTTGTTCCATTTCCCGTGGAGTAAAATTCTCATCAGTACGAGTCAATGGAATGGCTCCCTGGCCTCTGATATCCATATAAAGGACACGACGAGCAAAAATACCCTCTTTAACTTCTATTCTGACGGACTGAATATCTTTTATAAGAAATCGGAGGAAGACCCGACGATTTTTTCCAGGAAATCCCCAACGAAAGATACACACTATTCCATCTTTTCTATCAAATCGATCATAACCACTACCTACATTCCACGAAATTGTGCACCACAAATAGGAGCTAATAAAAAGACCCGCGATCCCATAGAAAGACATCACAATTCCTTGTGGAAAAAAAACTATTTCCTGAGACGGAAATAAAGATATCAAATTTCTACCAAGATAACTCGAGGTTCCAACCAACAAGAATCCTAATGAACCTAAAAAAAGGATAACAGCCCAGCAGAAATTACTTGTTTTTCGAGCCCCCGTTATAGGTTCTATCCATATATGTTCTGATCGACAACTCATACTTGATCCAGTTGCTTTTTTTGGAATTGAGAGAATACCCCAAATGAATTTGACTTTAGTCCGTTTGTTTCCGAAGTAACTCGCATCAACTAGCACTAGGTTGATGTGAACCTTTAGGAGTAATTCATTAAATTGGTTAGATCTAAACTAATAACATACCCTTCGTATGATCTCACTAAAGATAGCCACATGTATATAGATAGACCAACTTTACAGTTCAGCCATCCGCCGAGTTGGGTCTATTTGAAAATAGCTAGAATATAGCATTTTTGGGAGATTTTCGGCGGAAGCCGCTTATACCAAATATACCAATATACCAAATATACAAAATTTTGCTAAATGGATATCCGTGTTATGATACAAGCGTTAGTTTTGAAAAAACAAAATAGATGAGATTTTGTGCCCTCGCCTCTAAACAATTTTGTTTTTTTGAATATGAAGAAATAAAGAAGCTATTGCGATTGCCGGAAATACTAGGCCTACTAAAGGGACCAAAACAGAGGGAAAGGTAAGATTTGTCATAGAATGGGTACCTCGATTTACTATTTGTACCTGTTATTATTATTTAGATTTTATATTTTATAATATAAAGATATCTTATTATATATAAAGTATAAAGATATCTTATTATAATTTGATATTGATAATTCTAAATAAATAAAAATATCTTATTATTTTATAAAATTTTATTTTATAATATAAAGAAGATATAAAGATATCTTATTAGAATTTGAAAATTCTAAATTGGAATTATTATTAAATTGGAATTATTATTACTTATTATCTAATCTATCTAATCTAATATTAATAAATATAGATATAAGTATCTAGCTAAGTGAGTTATAGAATGTAGTTTTTCATCTTTCTATATGAAAGATTTGAAAGGATATGGATGAGATATTTTTTTCTTCATTTTTTTGCTCTTGTCTTCGAATTTCATTTACTAAGCAAAAACTCTCTTAAAAATGAATTAGATTCTATTTATTTAGATTCTATTTATATTGAATATTGAAGGGTTTGTTAGAATCCCATCCAGCAGGGATTCTTAGTCAAAATAGGATTATCGTAATAGAAAGATAAAAAATTCTATATTTTCTATATTTTAATTATATATGACGAGAAGAAGATATTTTTTTATTTGCCTAATTCACGAAAATAAGAATTTCCTCTTTTATCTTGTTGATAGAGACCTTGATCAATAATCAGGAATATAGAAAAAGGGGCGGATTTTCTATTTTCTGTGACTTTTGCTTCTTTGATACAATTAGATCTTATGTCAACAAAGAACCCCATTCGTCTAATTTTGACTTGGATTCCGATATACTAATTACTTGTTTGCTCAAAATAATTGAACTTAATGTTCTAATTTTGATTCAAAGGAAAGAAAGTGTGGAGTTCAAATAACTCACTCAGAACGCTTTTTAAAGGATTACGTGGTACGATTAGATCGAATAAGCCCTTCTGGAATAAATACTCAGCCGCTTGTGAACCTTCGGGTACTGTTTTATTCAATGTTTGTTCAATTACTCTTTTACCCGCAAAGGCAATGTAGGCATTGGGTTCGGCAATAATAATATCCCCCAACATACCAAAACTAGCTGTCACCCCACCAGTAGTAGGAGATGTAAGGATTGGTACATAGAATAACTTTTTATTTGATTGATAATCATATAAAGCAGAAGATATTTTAGCCATTTGCATCAAGCTCAAACTTCCTTCTTGCATGCGTGCTCCTCCGGAAGCACACACTATAATAAGAGGTAGAAATTCTTTAGTAGCGTATTCAATCAAACGGGTAATTTTCTCACCGACTACGGATCCCATACTACCCCCCATAAACTGAAAATCCATAACCCCAATTGCTACGGTAATACCGTTTAATTGCCCTATGCCTGTTTGAACAGCCTCGGTTAATCCTGTCTTTCTTTGATAAGAATCGATACGATTTTTAT